ATTCTTCCTAAATTTTCTATTCCAATCAATGGCCTCTTCCTAGGTGATACTGAGGAGGGCCGGACCCTTTTTTTATTTTATTTGTTTCTCTCTTTACTGTTCAAAGAAGAAGTGGTTTTGTTAAGTGTATACGCACTTTGTATGAGAAATAAAGGATATAAACATAGTGGTTGTCTAACGAGATACTATGTAGAATAAGATCGTCAGGTGAGTCACATATTGCGTATTTACCGCTTTCGAATTTTGGAAATTGGATTTAGACTTTATCGACTTATTTCATATCATGGTTCAGGCGTTAAAAATCAGTGAGGTTTACTCTTCCTTTTCGATGCCCGTGGAACTACTATCAATGGTTTACTTCTTGGGAATGTTAAAAAAAAAAAAAAAAAGATTACTACGTGATTCTTTGAATATGCCTATATCTATCGCTTTTGCTTCATTGATTTGATTCTCTCAATAGATACCGAGATTCATATTGGAAATCAAAAATATAGTAATTCAAACTATAAGACATAGGAATAATTCAGATTGATCAGAACAAATAGATATAGCAAATAACTGGAATTGGATGCTATGTCAATCCCATATATGGAATTGATATTCACATATATCAAGATAATATTGTAGATTGATATATAGATCCATATCAAATGCAGCCTCTATCTTTATTTTATTCCAGGGGGCAGCTTTATAACAACAATCTAACTAATAAATAGTATGGTAGAAAGAAATAGATGAATCTTTCTACCATACTATCTATCTATTAGAATACTGCCGATTCTAGTCCACTCATTTAAGACATAAAATTGGAATCTTTTTCATTTTATTTCGTCAATTTTGGCTAAGAACTCAGAAGTCAAGTTTCATTCAAATTAGTTAATAATTAATCGTTTTGACTGACTGTTTTTACATAAATGATAAGTAGAAAAGCGGTAGGAACTAGAATAAATAGTGCAGTAGCAATAAATGCAAGAATATTTACTTCCATAATCTCATCGGTTTTTTACTTTGCAATAACTCGGGATTTAATCCCATAGAGATGATAAATCTTTGGCCTGTAAATTCAATGAATGAATATTACCTCTCGATGATCTTGAATCAGATCAATATCATGAATAACAATATCTGAACTATCAAATCAATTCGTCGTCGAGAATTGAATAGTATAACATAGGAAGTTCTTTTATCCATACCGCCCCAAACTTGGATTGCTGACCTAATCCAAAATTCCTTTATTTATTTCTCATTTTTTATTATCTGTTCTTTTTTTCTCTCTAATCTATCTAGTTCTTTATTTTATTGTACAATCATCTGATGAAGTCTCATCAAATAGCTCTTCCACTTCCAGTCGTCACATAGTTACAAACCCAAACAAACAATAAAAGCTAAATGAAAAAAGAAATACGGATTTCCCTTTTGCTTTGACAATGGAATTCTTCCCCCGGTCCCCTTCATAAAAAGGGAGAGATTTTTTGATATATTTATTTTATTGGATCCGTCGGGACTGACGGGGCTCGAACCCGCAGCTTCCGCCTTGACAGGGCGGTGCTCTGACCAATTGAACTACAATCCCAGGGAAATACGGGATCTAGCAGAAATTTTGATTTGTTTTTATCTCCGGATCGGGTATTTCTGAAGTACAAAGGGGGTTATATCATCTCATGGCGGATTGGCGAATTATTGGGCCGAGCTGGATTTGAACCAGCGTAGACATATTGCCAACGAATTTACAGTCCGTCCCCATTAACCGCTCGGGCATCGACCCAGGAAGAATCCATTTTCGACTTATTGGTAATCCATGATCAACTTCCTTTCGTAGTACCCTACCCCCAGGGGAATTCGAATCCCCGCTGCCTCCTTGAAAGAGAGATGTCCTAAACCACTAGACGATGGGGGCCTGCTTGACCAACGGCCATCATACTATGATCATAGTATGATCAGTTTTTTGAAATTGTCAATATAATCGAATGATTCTATCCGAGGGATCTTTCCCCCTTCCAGAATTGCATAGAATTGTTTTTTATTCGTCATTGACGAATTATTCATTAGAATCGACATTAGAAATCTAGTAGAAGAGGAGGATTTTTTCTCCAAGAATTTAGTTCAGAAGACAAGTGGAATCTCTTCATTCCATGATTCGATGAAATATCTTGAATTTTATGTTGAATTGCTAGGTGTATGTACATGTATCAATCAAGTGAATTTTGTTCTGGTGGGATCAATTCGATAAAAGAAAAAAGCAATTCGAGTCGGTCTTGAAACAATTCATTACATTTTCTCCTAGACTTCCTAGGTAAATCCATTTTTTTTATTATTCAACAATGAGCCGCTAGACACTATGTAGCTACTGCACGTACTTAATGCATATATACTTATGTTTATAATATATGTACATATAGATATTTTATCCACATAGTGAATAATTCCGGAATTAAATAAAAAAGGCCCTTTTAACTCAGTGGTAGAGTAACGCCATGGTAAGGCGTAAGTCATCGGTTCA